CAAAAGACATTTCCATCCAATCAAAAAAGACCCTTTTGTAATTCATTTCGCAATTTGAATCAATTGGAAGATAAAAAATATGAAATTGATCCTTTATTTGGTCCTTATTAGGTTCAACCTGAATTTTTGTATTAAATTTCCACCCCAAATATTTTCTATCCGTATTTTTTTCCATATATATAATATCACTTTTTCCTAGATAATTCTTCATAGAAATATTCTTAAAAAAGTTTTCTTTATTTCTGGTGGAATTTTCCTGCTTCTTATTTCTTTCTAATGATGTTCTATAAATACAGGATTTCTTCTTAGTTTCAGAATGAATATATTTATATGATAAAAGATCATATCTATAGTTTTTTTCAAAATTATCCTCTTTATTTGATAATAAATAGACTTTCAAATTTTGTTTTTTTTTGTAATCAAAAAAAGGGTCTTTTTCATAGGAATACCATTTCTTTAAATCATTATTTTGAGAGGTATTTATCCCATTTCGCCATTTTTGGGGGACTAATCTAGACCATGTAATCTGAGATAAATCGTATTGATAATGACCTCTTAACCAGTTTTTCCATGGATTCATTCCATAATTTGGAAGTTTCTTATGTCTTATTTCGGAATCAAATATTCCTTGTCTTCCAAAAAAATCCTTTATTTCATTCTTAAGAAAAAAAGATGGTCCATTATATTGAAGAATAGATCTTACCTTATTGAAGTTAATTGCTTGGGTTTGTGATAATTTAAAAAATACATATTTTTGTGACAAGTAAGATAAATCAAAAAAAATATGTGACTTTCGCTTACTATTTCTAAGATTATCAAATATCTTTTTTATAGTCATAGGCGAAATAAAGTCAATTTTATTTTGTTTTGTTTTATTAATCCTTTCTTGATCTTGATTTCTTTTATTATTGTCAATGTATTTCTCAACAATTTTTTTTGTTGATTCCATAAAAAGGTATAGAGTGATTCTGCGCATATTAATGATACATAGAAAGATATCAATGTATATTTTTTCAATGCAAAATTGAATTAATAATTCAATATTTTTTCTTTTTAATAGTTTCCAAATTTTTGGGGGTGATTCTCCATTATTCTTTTTATTTTTTTTCATTATTTCTATTTGATTTCTGATTGTGTTTCTTCTATCAATTCTATGTTTCATTTCTTCTTTTGCCTGTAAATAATTTGTCCAACCTGTAGCTCGATTTTGACTAAGCGATTCATGAATTATCTTATTACTGATTATAGAATCATTTTCTGTTTGAGTTTGACTTGATTCATATATTTCTCTCGGTATAAATAATGGAATTTTTGTTCCTTTTAAAAGTTCTTTTATTATTTGTTTTACAAATAAAACAGCTTTTGTTTGTTTCTTTGTTATTTTTTTTAAAACTCTTCGAACTCTAAAATTGAATTTTCTGATTTCGACTTTATAGTCTATATCTTTAAAAATAGGTTCAAAAAAGGAAGGTGTTTTTCGAGGAGGCCCAAAAGGATATTCTGTTTCCATTCCCAAAACTGTTAAAAAACAAGAATCAAAATCATCCTGTTGCTTTCGATCGCTATCAGAGAGTCGTAGTTTAGATCTGTGCCAAGGTTTCAAATGAAAAGGATATAGGATTTTGATCTGAAAACCTTCTCTTAACCAATTTTTAGGAAATTCCGTTTTGGAGAATTGAAGACCATTATAGCTGCACTTTAGATAAATTTCTCTATTCCAATCTTGGAAATCCTCATACCATTCCGGAGATTGACGTAATAAAATACGGCCAATATTCTTAACTATTATGAATAAGGGTAATTTAATATATCTTCTAAAAATTGATTGAGCTAGTAACAGAACACTTCTTGTTTTTTGTGCATATGGAATGTTATCCCAGAATTCCATTGCGTCTTCCTGGTTATTTTTTTTTATTTGGAATTGTTGATCTAAAATTTCGAATTCTGACTTTTTACCCAACCAATCTCTAATATTAAAAAAAAGTTTCATTAGGTTGGATATAGGAAAAGGAAAATCCTCCATTTTTTCCAAAAAAAGGGGGGAATGGGGATTTCCTTGAGAGGGTCCCCAAATAACCATTTTACGCCTTTGAACGCGCATAGATCCTTTTATTACGGCTCGACGAAAATCCGGTTCTTCTAAATAACTTATAAAACCCGAATCTCTATTAAATTTTCTATAAAGATCATAATTCTTGAAATGAGACTTCTTAAAACTTCGTCTGGAACGAGTTAAAAAAGCTATACGTTTAAATCTTCTTGTTCGAAGCTGGTGATCCAGCCCTTGCATTATGCCTTGTTCTTTTCGTCGTTTTTTAAAATGTTGTTCCAACTCATTGATTAATTTGTATGACCATCGAGGGGGTTTTTTACCTATTTTGTTTATTCCAATAGATTTTTTTTCACGCTTAGGGTTAGTTAGAATTGCGTTCAATGAAAACTTTAACCTATTATTTGAATCTATTTTTACTTGTTTTTTTTCTGATCTTTCGTTTTTCGG